GTGAATAGATTAACCTTGAAACAACAACGATTAATTACTATTGCTATAAAACAAGCTCGTATTTTATCTTTGTTACCTTTTCTTAATAATGAGAAACAATTTGAGAGAACCGAGTCGATCCCTAGAACTACTGGTCCTAGAACTAGAAATAAATAAGCCTATTCCTCAATCGAATCAAAATTCTAATTGGAACTCAGATTGATGTTTTGTTCGAAAAAGCCAAGAGATTGTCGTGCCGTAATGTAAAAAAAAGAATGGGGGAAGAAGAAATCTTTTTTTTTTGGAACGTGTTCGTTCATTCCTACTACTTATCTATGAATTTCTACTATACCCTCCCGGAGTTCATCCTCCGGGGAACTTCGTTTTAAAGTATTCTGGTGAATTCCTTCCAATCTCCTTATTTGATGATCTCATTGGAAATCGTGTCAAGACAATTCCTATTTGATATAGCTATTTGCGCAGGTATTTTACGATTAAGAAGCAACTGCCTCTTGTACAGATCAAGCATTAATCGACCATAACTATGGGATCCCCTATTCTCATGAGTTACTGCATTTATCCGAGTGATCCACAAACGACGAAAACTTCTCTTTCTCCTGTCTCTCTCCCGATGAGTGGAAACAAAAGCTCTCGCTTTCTGTTGAGTAGTAGTTCGAGTAAGTCTTGAATGAGCCCCTCGAAAGGTTGATGCAAATAAACAAATTTTTGTTCTACGTCTCCGAGCTATATATCTTCGTCTAACTCTGGTCATTGAATCAAAAGAAACTTTGATGAATAACTAATTGATTTCTTTTCTTTCAGTCATTCTTTTCCCCTTTCCCGGTTTATTAATAACAAAACGGATTCTTCCGATGTATAAAATACAAATTCCAACGGCTTTTGCTACTATAACCTTCCCAACCACGATTTTTTTTATTTCTTCCAGGCATTTCACCTCAAAAAAAATTGTACCGATATTAGGTATAAAATAATAAATGGACAAATAGTGGCTTCCATCGTTTCTATGATTACTTCTTAAACGGTGAGGTCCTCTCTATACACCGGAGCCCCTTTCCTCATTTAATCAATATTATTGGTAACTTGTACGGTTCACACTCTTTGGCTCTACCCATGAATTATCGAGTAATAGGTCTTTTTACAATGAGATCTATCCATACAGTGACGGCATTTAATTATGAAGGTTGAATAGGTAGCTGACCCTGTTAGTCCGTTCTTACAAGAGCAGGAGCATAATCTTTCTGCTTTTTAAATAATATCCCCCCGCTTAATGGATAACCATTTGCTACCAATGGGGAATTGCTTTTCATCTCAAATCGAGGTGATTGGATTTGCACCAATGGAAACCATAAATTCCATACAAATAGAGGTATATGAGAGATCTTTATCTTTAGATATTGAATGGAGTTCTTCCATTCTATTCATTGGTACGAGTCATTGATACTGTAAAAATCGTCTCATTTGTTCTAGCTCATGATCTGAACGAGTCGCACATACACCCTAGTACATGTTCCTCGACGCTGAGGACATCCTCGAAGAGCAGGGGATTTCGTGACATTTCTGATTGGCTGTCTTGTGTTTCTAATAAGTTGTTTAATAGTTGGCATGCTGAATCATATACAGAATGGGCTGGTTTAGATCGATCCTAACCGGACGGTTATGAATTACTTCCATTTAATATTTTACCCAGGTAAGAAGATAAAAGATCAAATAATGGTTCATTCAAATTATGATTCGAAATGGAATTAAAGATTTATGTGAAATCCCTGGTATTTTCGACCGCTACAAGATCAACAATGCCATGATCTTGGGCTTCTGTTGCTGACATAAAAACATCTCTTTCCATGTCTTCGGATACAACCCATAAAGGATTGCCCGTTCTTTGTACATAAACCCTTGTGAGGATTTCGCGGAGTTTCAGTAGTTCTTCCGCTTCCAGGATAAATTCCCCTGTGGGTGCCTCATAAAAAGAACTAGCAGGTTGATGGATCATAACCCTGATGATATAACATAATGAACGATTCCTCTATCTCGCATGATTGCGCGAAGGGAAGGTATAAAGAATAACAAGCAGGGAGAAATAGAATTGTACAACCGTACAGGCATCTTTTGTGCATTGCATACGGCTCCGCAATGGAATTTCTTTTTCTCTTTTTTCATTGAAGAAAGAGAAAAATCGAATCTATCAGACCCAGATCGTTGAATGATCCATTTACCATCCTTCCTTTCGGAGTAATCAAAAAATACTATGATGGTTCCGTTGCTTTATATATTTATCTCGTCTGTGATTCAGCAATCCCAAAGTTTCTTTCTGATCCGATCAAATAAGAATAAGTCAAAAATGATCTTTTTTTTTTTTTTATTTTATTTATTTTCACACTCTTTCATAACATAAATATTGGAAAGAGACTTCTGGTGTGGAAGCAAAAAGGTTTGTGACGCTGAAATGGACCCCAATACATAAGATCAAATCGGAAATAACCTTTCTTTCATACTACTATCTCGATACAAAATCTCATATTATGAAAAAATAATAATAGTTTGCTCATATCGAACTTGAAATGCCATGCTATTATTACTTAATAATTTTATTCATATTCCATATGACGAAGGCATAGTCTTTTTTTCTCTCAAATAAAAAAACTCATTGGCGCCAAGCGTGAGGGAATGCTAGACGTTTGGTAATTTCTCCTCCAACCAGGATGAAAGATCCCATTGAGGCGGCTAATCCCATGCATATTGTATGCACATCAGGCGGTACAAATTGCATAGTATCATAAATAGCTATTCCTGGGATTACCCATCCGCCGGGAGAATTTATAAACAAATACAGATCCCTGGTATCATCCTCTATGCTGAGATATACCATGAGACCAACAAGTTGATTCGAGATCTCGCTATCAACCTCTTGGCCTAAAAAAAGTAATCTTTCTCGATGAAGTCGGTTGATTAGGATAAAGTTCTATTCCTTAGGAACCGTACACGCACCTTTGGATGCATACGGTTCAAAAAATCAAAATTGAGAAAAGAATGTGTTGATTCCAGCCCTATTTCTTTTTTCGTAGCAGGCTTTTTACCTTATTACTAATGAAAGGGCTTTTTCTTCCATTTTTCAAAAAACATGAGTTTTGACCTGCTTCCCTATAAAAAAGACTTTGCTGAACTTATTGAACTAACCTCTCATTGATGTATTGTTTCATCGAGATCCAAATCACAATGTAATTTTCTTGTTCCCGAATGGGCCTCTTCAACTCTTTTAGGTTTATGCTCTACTCCAGGTAAAGATCTGCCCGAATTGTATTTGCACATATAGGACAAATGATTCCAGTACCACTTCTTTTTGCTATGACTTCTTTTTTCAATTTGTTTCATTTTCATGCCTTCCACGAAATATTCGATGTATTCATCATATTATTCCTTTGATTGGCAGTTTGAGATAACTCATAGGGTATAAATCATTTAAGATAGGGTGGTAATCATACATGGATTGCCTTGGTATTTTCTGAACGGAGCCTGTATACTTCATTTTATTGGTCCAAGCCAACCATAAAATTTTTGAATTGATAATATTGATCCCCCAACCAAATAAATTGATCTAATTGCACTTCACGCTTCGAATTATTGATGGTTCAATCAATCTTTCTTGGGCGAAACAGAGGATATCTCGATCGGAGGAGAGAACGGGGAAATCCCATATGACCCAATAGGTCTGACAAGTCACACTATACGTCAACCCAAACTGCATCTTCCTCTCCAGGACTCCGAAAAGGTACTTTTGGAACACCAATGGGCATTAAATGAAAGAAAAAGGAGTTAAGTACTCTATTTCACTTTGATGTGGAAACGTAAAATGGGTTTATTGTCTTCATAATATTGTCCGTTTATCGTATTTTATCGATAAATTGGAAGATTCATGGAGGAAGACGGAATAAAGGAAAATTCTTACGAACGGATCGTTCGAATGATAAACAAGTATCTATCCATTCGCTCACAAAAAATAGGATTAATCCCCATTGCGTATTGGTACTTATTGGATATAGAATAGATCTGCTTCTCTTTGTTCCTACGAACAAAATTGTTCAATTATTACCAACGGAACAGAATAAATATTCACCCTTGTTTCGAGATAATCCAATAAAAAAGGTGAGGTCCATAGCATAGTCATTTCCAATGTGATAAAGTTACATAGTGTCTATTTTTTCTTTGAGAAAGGGGTATTTCCATGGGTTTGCCTTGGTATCGTGTTCATACCGTCGTATTGAATGATCCCGGTCGGCTGCTTTCTGTCCATATAATGCATACAGCTCTAGTTTCCGGTTGGGCCGGTTCGATGGCTCTATACGAATTAGCAGTTTTTGATCCTTCTGACCCCGTTCTTGATCCAATGTGGAGACAGGGTATGTTCGTTATACCCTTTATGACTCGTTTAGGAATAAACAATTCATGGGGCGGTTGGAGTATCACAGGAGGAACTATAACGAATCCGGGTATTTGGAGTTACGAAGGTGTGGCCGGGGCACATATTGTGTTTTCTGGCTTGTGCTTCTTAGCAGCTATCTGGCATTGGGTGTATTGGGATCTAGAAATATTCTGTGATGAACGTACAGGAAAACCCTCTTTGGATTTGCCCAAGATCTTTGGAATTCATTTATTTCTTTCAGGGGTGGCTTGTTTTGGGTTTGGCGCATTTCATGTAACAGGCTTGTATGGTCCTGGAATATGGGTGTCCGATCCTTATGGCCTAACCGGAAAAGTACAATCTGTAAATCCAGCGTGGGGCGCGGAAGGTTTTGATCCTTTTGTTCCGGGGGGAATAGCCTCTCATCATATTGCAGCAGGTACATTGGGTATATTAGCGGGTCTATTCCATCTTAGTGTCCGCCCACCCCAACGTCTATACAAAGGATTACGTATGGGCAATATTGAAACTGTCCTTTCCAGCAGTATTGCTGCTGTCTTTTTTGCAGCTTTCGTTGTTGCTGGAACTATGTGGTATGGTTCAG